GTAATAATGAGAAAGATTTCTGGATATACGCACAAATCGATCAATAATATCAAAATCCGACGAATCGATCCAGGTCGTCTTACTAATGGGATGCCCAAATACGTTACAAAATTTAGCTTTAGCCAATGACCCAAGCAGAGTAATAATAGGAACTAGTGTATCGAGTTTCTTCATAGTATTATCTATTAGAAATGAATTTTCTAGCATCTGACTCCATACCACTGAAGGATTTAGTCGCACACTTGAAATATAGCCCAAAAAGTCAAGAGAACGCTTGGATAATTGGTTTATATAGATCCTTTCTGGTTGTGACCACACATAAAAATGACATTGCCATAAATGGACAAGGTAATATTTCCACTTATTCATCAGAAGTGGCGTATCTTTTGAAACCAGAATCAATTTTCCTTGATATCTAACATAATGCATGAAAGGATCCTTGAAGACCCGCGAGATAGCCGAAAAATAATTAGCAAACACTTTGACAAGATGTTCAATTTTTCCATAGAAATATATTCGCTCAAAAAGGATCCTATAAGATGTTAATCGTATAGGAGAAGATTGGTTACGTAGAAAAAGGAAAATGGATTCGTATTCACATACATGAGAATTATATAGGAACAAGACTAATCTTCGATTTCTTTTTGAAAACAAAGAAATCAATTTTTTTTTAGTACTAAGACTATTCCAATTACAATACTCGTGAAAAAAAAACCGTACTAAATGACAAGAAGAGGCATCTTTCACCCAGGAGCGAAGGATTTGAACTAGAATTTCCAGATGGAGGGGAAAGGGTATTAATACATCTAACACATAATTTAAATGTGGGAATTTATCCTCTAAAAAAGGAAATATTGAATGACTTGATCGTAAATTATAAGATTTTGCGATTTCCACTTCTTCTAAAGAAGATACTGATCGTAGGAAAAATGGAATTTCCACAATGACTGCAAACCCTTCTGATAGTATTTGAGAATACAAATTTTTGTTGTACCCCAAAAATTGATTTTTGTTATAATAATTAGTGAAAAAAAAAAAAAAATGATTCTGTTGATACATTCGAGTAATTAAATGTTTTACCATTAGTAAACTGAATTTTTTGTCATAACCAAAATTTTCCAACAAGCTGGATCCATTTAAAAAATGATCATGAGCAAATGCATAAATATATTCCCGAAAGATAAGTGGGTATAGGAAGTCTCGTTGCCGAGATTTCTCAAGTTCTAAATATCCTTGAAATTCCTCCATTTTAAATTAGATTTGAACCAGGGATACTATAATGGATTTCTTGGGTTATCAAATGATACATAGTGCGATACAGTCAAAACAAGATATTACAGTAAAAAAAGAATAAGAATCGATACCTCGTAACTCATCAACGGACTCTCTATCCTCTATCTTCTTTCTTTTTCCATTTAATGTAATGAGTTTATATTTTAGGATAAAAAAGATGGTTAGAAATCCTTTATTTTTTCAACCCAATCGCTCTTTTGATTTTGGAAAAATCAGCTCTTTATCAATATACTGCTTCTTCTACACATTCCCCTCTACCCCATAATGTAGAATAACTAATAGTTAGGACTTATAAAAAAATAGATAATCCACTCATGAGAAAAGTCCTTCCCGCATCAAGCACTAATATAGTTTTAACGTCCAATTAGATCGGGTAATCATTCGAATTAAGAACATAAGCCCGTTTACTTTTTATTTCTTTATAATTGGAGCATTAGGGCTCTATCCATTTATTCATTCGACCCGACTTGACTTGACTTTTTTTTTGCATCAAGAATTCAAACAAGGTTTGGACAAATCTGGTAAGGTAAAAATATTACCAGAATTTTCCATTGATACGACATGCTGCTTTTTCCATTCATTCCTTTCAGGATCAGTCGCGGTCTTACAAACTCTACCGATAGTATGGACGAATCTGTTACTTCATACAAATGTGTAAAAGATGCTAGCCGCACTTAAAAGCCGAGTACTCTACCATTGAGTTAGCAACCCCAAAAAATTTAAAAAATTTTTATGTGTAGATACAGTCGGAATCAAAATCAAAAAAGAAATTAAATTACACGACGTAATCAAAATATTCCAATAAAAATATATATATATAAATTGCTAATTGATTATGAACATAAAAATGAGCAGACCAGATGAAAATACAATGATTTCTGAACTAAAAATATAGATAAAAGCAAATAAAAATATAGATAAAAGAAAAAATGGCTATACCACCTCTTAGTTGTTATGTTCTTACTTATTATCTTATCCATTTTTTGGATTAAAAAAAACTTATTATATCACACAAACGTAACTTTTTGTATCACAGAAAATACAATGAGACCCTTATTTGAGTGAAGTCAAAAAAAAGTCAAGGTCATGAAATGGAGATAACTAGCTCCATTTATGCACGATCGGATTATATTTGTTTGATACACTGTTGTCAATATGAATGTGAATAGTGAAAAAAAGACTACAATGGAGAAAACAAAAGAATTATAAATGAATAAAAAACAAATGGAAATAACAATTGGAATTGAATAAACAATTGGAATTGAATATATTTAGTTTATATATATATATAATTTTTTTAATATTAATATTTTTTTTAATATTAATATAATTAAATAAGAGAAAATAATTAAAAATACTACGGACTTGTATTGGATTGGCACTATAGAGATAATCAACATAGATAGAAATAAAAGATGTAGGCGAAAGACGAAATTAAGGAAGAAGTAGAAAAAAATATCGGATTTATTCAATCAATAAATAGAAATCCGTAGCTAAAAAACGGAATCCCCCCCTTTTTATTTGTTCATAGACTTGCAACAAAACCACCCCATTGATGGGGTAATGTACAATTTTTTATTTATAGTATAGAACCAATTATTTCATTTAGTCACTTGATTGATCTTTTTTCTATTCATCTTAGATCAATTTCTATCAATAAAATAAAAATAGATTTTTGTCGTTATAGAAGTCGGAATTTTAGGGTAATAAGTGTAGTATGACTAGAACAAAACAAGAGAGGGGGGAAATAATAAAGAAAAGGTTATCCAAAGCTATATACAAGTCATCCACACCCTCTTTTTTTTATTTCATTAATGGAATTTCGGTTATTGATTAAGGTGAAGTTCCGTAAAAACCCCTGCCTTCTTTAAAATATCATGAACTGTTCCTGTAGGTTGAGCGCCCCTTTCAAGGAAATATAGAATAGCAGGAACATTTAAATAGGTTTGATTCTTTATCGGATCATAAAAACCCACTTTACGAAGATCTCTTCCTTCTCTTCGGGATCGAACATCAATTGCAATGATTCGATAAACGGCTCATTGGGATAGATATAGATTAATAATACCCCCCCCAGAACCGTACTTGATAGTTTCCTACCTCATACGGCTCGAGAAAATTCGAAGTTATGTATAGAATTCTGATTAATATCAAATAGATCCATAGATTCTTAAATCAATTAGACTATGATTTAAATACTTTTTGCTTATTTTTTTTAAGAATAAAAAAAACCTCATTCTTATTTGTACCCCCATAACTCAAGTTGGGTAACTCTCACTCAAAGGAAAACAACCCTTAAGTTTAAGCATTTCATTTATTGAGCGGTCTTTAACCCCCCTTTTGCCTGTCTCCTTTCGAATCTATTTCGATTCTTCATTCTGATCTAGTTTCGTTATTGAGACAATTGAAAAAGGTTTTTCCTTGTTTTTGGATCCTTTATCCTTTCCTTGAATCATTGGGTTTAGACATTACTTCGGTGATCGTTAATCGTTTCAAAATGGCAGCAACATACCCTTTTTGTGATTTCTTTTTATCAAAGAATCATATGAATAATTGATTCTCGCGTGATACACTTTTGATCAAATTTCATGCTTTCGATTTCTATACCGAAAATATACTTACAAAGTTGTTTTAACTTATTGGTTGACACTAACCCTAGATCTCTGCCCTTGATAAATGAATCAATACTTTACGTTCTACTAGAGCTCCATCATGTACTATTTACATCAAAACCCTCAAAAAATGAGAGCTCTAATGGAACAAAACAAATGATGTCGAGTCAAGAGCATCTTCATTCCTATATAATAGAAAATGGTGGGTGTAAGAATCCACAGTGGATCATGTCCTTCAAGTCGCACGTTGCTTTCTACCAAATCGTTTTAAACGAAGTTTTACCATAACCTCTAATTTCTTGGAACTGGTATGTAATTGATTCATTTATGGAATCATGTATAGTCATTGGTTTAGTTGGTCCATAGTAATGGATACTCTTATGAATGGGTAGTTTTTGAAAAAGTATCAGTAATAATTCAATTTATTTAAACCCTTATTTTAGTGTATATATTGGATCAATAACATTTTTTTGTATGAGTACAATATTGATTTCTCTCTCTATATATATTTTCTATATTTCTATATATATATAGAGAGATATATTTGAATTTATATAAATTTAAAAATTAAAAAGAAGTACGAATAAAAAAGAATCTCCATTTTTGAATTTCTTCATAGGATGGATTCGCGCGTTTCACACTTCTTCCAGTACCAAGGACTCATAAAAAATCATTAAAAAGATTTAATTGATTAAAAATTTCCTACCTCAATATTATTATTTGAATAAAGTTTTGTAATAAAAAAGGATTTATTATCCTAAATAAATGCATATTCGTATTAACCCATCAATCATTTTAAACAAATAGATAGATCAAAAACCAAATTTCTTGTTTTTTCGCAGAGTGTTGGATAAAAAAAGACTGATGTCGGGGAAAATTTGGGTTGTTATTCTTTTTGATAAAATAATAATCGAAAGATTAGGGAATTCCCGTATTTATCAGATAGACTAACCAACGGTCCTTGAAAATAATTATAGATATTTTATTTGAATAATTTCATTATTTCAAATAATAATTTTTCAAATTTAGGGATAAAAAATCTTTTTCACAAAAAAAGAAATAAATAAAATTGTCAACGAAATAAAACGATAAAAATACATAATAACAATACATACATATCAGCATTTTCTGCCTAGTTTAGTTAACTTAAGAGACTCAATAATCTTTCTGCGCACAATCTTTCCTTAAAATAGAGTGAAAAAGATGTATGAATAACGTCTGTTTTAATTGTTACATGGATTTACAATTATTCATTACAGACAAACACAAAATACCAAAAAATGAGGTTAAAAGAAATACATCTATATGTTACATATGTAACTTGATTCTTTATTAATCAGATTCGGACAGACATTGAAATTGATATCTTCCATTATGGATTAACTCCTATCTACCCTCGAATTATATAGAGTAGATGCATCATAAATCAAAAATAAAAAAAGGATCCTACGCTACGGGGGACTAGTTTCGGGGGTGCTAGATTATCTTGTATAAGTCCAAAATCAAACATATCTAGATTAAGCGATTGTTCCTACCTATTTTTTTGATTTGACTTTAAATTTGAGTACCCTAAATCGGTCTTAAGAGACTTAATCCCATTGATTAAATTCCATTAGTGCCAAAAATACAAGACCTTCGTGTTTCTAATTCATAAATAAAAAAAAGTAATCGGGTTTCACACACCATTTAAGGGATAAAGAATAAGAGAGGCTTTCGCATTTCGATTTTAAATGCATCATTGATAAAAAAAAATATATATATTTTTATCAGTAACTACTTTTAAATATGAATATATGACGGGTATGAACATACGATGAAAAGCCCATACTCCTTTTTTTGTTTTTTCTCTATGTTCTCATCTTACCTAGATCACAAATAGATTCAAGTCCATCTACGTATTATTTCTCGATAAAATTTTGGAAAAAGGATGATTTATAGAGACGCATCAAAAATCAGAAAAATTATTTTAAGAAAATAAGAAAGAACAATCACATTTTATCTATATCTAATACTAGACTCTTAAACATAAGGTTGTTTAAAAGGGCAATCTTTAGTCTGATATATATTATTATCATATATCTCCTATAATATACTAGGAGATATATAATACGCATACTCTGGGACGGAAGGATTCGAACCTCCGAATAGCGGGACCAAAACCCGTTGCCTTACCACTTGGCCACGCCCCATTTATATTCAACACTAATCTAATATTGGTAGTGGTTGTTCGTCAATTCCAGTGCAAATATTTATAGAAAAAATTAGATTGTTGCTAGGATTTTGATACGGTTATAGATCAAATTAAACTGAATTTATTGATCATTACATATAATTCCATTAAGATATTCTATGAAAGTAGGATTTCTTCTATTCTCTTTTTATTTGAGAATTGAAAGATTTTTGATTGGATGAGTTCAAATCAAAGAAAGGTTTTTTGATCTACTTTATGTTATTAATTTTTCCCTTATCCCCTATATCAATAATAAGGTATCAATAATAAGGGATTAATAACTCAATCAAATCAAAAGAAATACAATTATCTTCAAGAACAAAGAAAAAAATTTGTTATGCTTAATATCTTAAGTTTCATCTGTATCTGTCTTAATTCTTTCCTTTATTCAAGTAGTTTTTTCTTCGCCAAATTGCCCGAGGCCTACGCTTTTTTGAATCCAATAGTAGATGTTATGCCAGTAATACCTCTATTCTTTTTTCTATTAGCTTTTGTTTGGCAAGCTGCCGTAAGCTTTCGATGAGATTTTTAATACTGTCCGAGACAAATTCATGATTTACTAAAAAAAAACGATTTAGAAGATCAGATAAGTCGTACATACAGTCTGAACCTTTGAGTCCAATATTGAAATTCTTCTCTAGCTGTGATAAATCTGGATCACTCTAATTTTCTTATTCTTCCTTTTTTCCATTGAACGACCCTGTTAAACGCCCTCACAATATATAATTGTGGGTATGAAATCCAATTTTTAGTAATGAACGACTCAATTCTTAATTTCTGAAAATTTTTTCCTATTTCTAGAAATCACTTCACTGTATTTCTTGGTGTCAATCAAAATAAGGTAAAATAGAGAATCTATTCTCTTTTTTTTTTCAAAAAAAAAAAATGATCTTGGAGATTGTGTAATGCTTACTCTCAAACTATTTGTTTATACAGTAGTAATATTCTTTGTTTCTCTCTTCATTTTCGGATTCCTATCTAATGACCCGGGACGTAATCCTGGACGTGAAGAATAAAAAAATAAGATTTTTTTCCTTGCTTGATTTTAAAATGTTCTTAAACTTTTATCTATTCCACATCTTTCCTTAACTATAAAAAAATACCAAGTAATCGACAGAAACGGAAAGAGAGGGATTCGAACCCTCGGTACAAAAAACTCGTACAACGGATTAGCAATCCGACGCTTTAGTCCACTCAGCCATCTCTCCCAAAATTGAAAAAGGATAATTACTATGATACATTGTATAAAAATAGAAAATGAAGGCTTGAAAAAAGCCCTTCTTTATCTCTCTTTATTATCTTTATCTACCTTTATTATATATCTATATAATTATCCAGATATATCTAATTATATAGATATATCTAATTATATAGATATATAGATGGATATCTATAAAAAAAAATCGATAAAAACTTTTATCAGCAATTCCATTTAGATAAAGTAAGGGCTCAAAAGAAGAGATATATTAAAGATTACTAAAAAAATATATATATTTAAATAAATAATAATAAAGTACCTCTTTTATTTCGTCTGAACAGTCCTTTTCTTTTTATTTCCACGGCCTGGCCTGGTCAGTACCTAGCCGGGCTTTTTTGTTCCAATGAATCGTAGATCAAATTATTTATTTGATTTGAAAACACAAAATGAATTTGTGGGAAAAACAAAATCGAAACAACAAGAATCATAAGAAAGATTATTAGTTCGATTCCTATGATACAGAAAAAGATGATATAGAATCAACGTGCCATTCCTTATTATTATTCTTTACTTTTTTGTACTTTACTGGAATAGAATAAAAAAACTTGTTATTTAGTTAATTAAAATGAGTCCTCTTTTCCTAATCTCATCTCATCAGTCCCCCTGACGAAAATACGTCAACGCTCGAATTTTCATGATTCTTTTCTGATCCGATCTTTTTATTACTTATTACTACGAGCAATTTTTGTGTTCGACAAAAGGTCCATTTATATACAATAATTCCATTGTAGCGGATATAGTTTAGTGGTAAAAGTGCGATTCGTTCTATTAACCCCTTATATAGTTAAGGGATCCTTCGGTTTTATTAATATTCCGATCAAAAACTTTATTTCTTAAAAGGATTTAATCCTTTACCTCTCGACGAAAGATTCGAGGAAAAATATAAATTCTCGTGATTTGGATCCAAAAATAAGTTAGAAATTGAAAAAATTGGATCATGAAATTACGAAACATAATTTTTATTGAATTGGATCAATACTTCCAATTGAAGGAATAAGGGACCCATGGATAAAGGTGGAATTCTTTCTAATCGTAACTAAATCTTCAATTTGATATTTGTATTGTATAAGGGAGATTGAAGCAAAATAGCTATTAAAGAATGTCTTTGGTTTACTAGAGACGTCAACATCTTTTTTTTTAGCTCGGCGGAAACAAAATACTTTTCCTAAGGATTTTTTCAAATAGAAATAGGGAACGAAATAAATAACTGGAAAGATTATTAGAATCTCCTCCTCTATAGGGATCATCTATAAAGCGGGTCCGTTTGAATGCATTCAAACGGAAAGGCTGACATAGATGTTATGGGTCGCATTTTTCTTTTCGTTTACATCTTCCATAAAGGAGCCGAATGAAACCAAAGTTTCACGTTCGGTTTTGAATTAGAGACGTTAAAAATGATGAATCAACGTCGACTATAACCCCTAGCCTTCCAAGCTAACGATGCGGGTTCGATTCCCGCTATCCGCTTATCTTATATGTTTTTTTATTCTTATATAACTATTTATATATTTTAAATATATAGTTAAATTATTATAACTAATAATGGAATTAATATAGAATTACGCGAATATAAATTTTGAATTAACTTAATTAATGTATTACTTAATGGAATGCATCATTGAATTGAATACGCAATTTTCGGAATTCTCACACTTTTTTTTACGAACAAGAGGGGGGAAAATACGAAAAAAGATTGGAATGAAAAGCGTCCATTGTCTAATGGATAGGACAGAGGTCTTCTAAACCTTTGGTATAGGTTCAAATCCTATTGGACGCAATTTATTTCCATCTATTTTTTTAGTTTTCAATTTCTATATCATGTCAAGAAAGATATTTTGAATGATTTGAATAAGCGACGCTTATACTTATAGTTCTAATATATTAACTATTTTTTATTATTAATTAATATTAACTGTAATTGTAACTCTATTATTATATAAATAAACTAATAATTAGATTCTTTTTTTTTTCTGTTTTATTTGAAGATATTAGTTCAAACAATATTCAAATTAAATAAGATATTTATGATATTCTATTCTAAATATATTATTAGAAACTATTAGAATAGAATTTTAACTATTTTATTAATTAATTTCTTAATTGCATTATTCCATTTAAATTTAATTTTAATATCGATATATATATTTTTCTATTTTATAGAAATCTTATTTATATAATATACTTTCTTTAATATATTTCTAGTTAGTATTTTATCTAAATTCTATATATATTATATATAATAAATAAATAAAATCAACAATTTATTTATACTATACTTGTTTTCGTTTTATAGTTGATCTTGAAGTAGAAAACGTTCCATCTGTTCCTGAATACCTTCTTTCAAAATGGCTTCCGCTTCATCGGTGAATGTCTTGGTGGAAGATATTATGTCTTGAAACTGAGGTTTATTCGTTTTTAAGTAAGTACGTAACTCAACGAGAAATTTCCTTACTTGTCCAATTTCTAATGAATCAAGATAACCGTTCGTTCCGGTATAAATAGTCATTATCTGTTCTTCTACCGTGAGAGGGGCTGATTGGGATTGTTTGAGCAACTCACGTAATCGTTGACCTCTTGCCAATTGATTCTGAGTAGCTTTATCGAGAT